AAAATGAACTTCATTAATTGATTCAAAACATCTCTTCCTCGATAATATCTGTCGATACTTTCATAAAATAAAGAAAACGAAAGTAAAATAAAGGTAAAAGAAAGAATCACTTGATTTCCTTTTTCTGTGCGGCACAATATAAATATAATTAATTAGATTATATTTATTATATATATTTTATATTATATATTTATTTATTTTCTATATATTTTTTCTATCGATCAGATATCATGCGAACCGAACCCTTTCTATACTAAAAGAATCTTACTTAATATCTAATATTTTTCAAGGTTGAATTTTTTTATAAACAAGTTCATTGAAGAAGTTCTATTTGCTCAATAAAATTCCCTCTCTTTTTTGTTTGTCCACTACTCTACTTTATACGTTATATCCAATAAAAAAAATATTATATGTCAAAAATGTTCTAATAAAAACTCGGAAAAAATATAAACTAAGAATAGTATTCTTTGACGAACGGGATCAATAGGCATTATTATATTAATATTTCGGATAATATTTCGACACAAACAAGAAGGACTCTAGGAAGACAAATAATCCCTCCTAGAATCCCGTTTTTCCAATTTCTATTTATGCTTTGCTTAATATTCTCCGCTTATTTATCTTATGTTTAGTATCTAGTGGAATTTTATTATATTAAAATAGAAAAACTCTTAATTGAATGTATTTATATTCTATAAGATTGAAATCCGAAAACAGTGACATAATTGTAGCGCTCCAATTTATTGGAGTTGAAAAAAAAAAAATAAACAAAGAAAAAAATAGGTAAAGTCAAATAGTCTTCTTCACAATATACATAGACTAGTACTGCGGTGAATTCTCTAAATATGGTAGAAAAAAAATAGAAACAAGCAAAGGGCTTTTCAGAATTTTTTGATTATACAGAATTACATAATTATCAACAAAAATTTAGTTATTTTTACAAACTTAATATGTTGATAAATCCGCGGACCTAGAAATTCATTTCAGACAATTGAACCTTCTCAAACTGTTTCTTTTTAAGAACCAAAAAGATTTGTGCCAAAATAACAGATGCCAAGAAGAACAAGAGACCTTGGACACGTAACGGATCTTGAAGTACTATTTCCGCATCCCCCTGACCAAATCCGCCCACATTGGGATTACTTGTTAATGGTTGATCAAGTTTGATAGATTCACCCTCTGAAACAAGAAGTTCTGGTCCTGGAGGTATAATATCAATCACTTCGCGCCCATCCGATGCATCCACTATAGTTATTTCATATCCCCCTTTTTCTTTTCGTATAATTTTGTTTACTATACCTGCTACTGTAGAATTATAAACATTATTATTACTCTTGCTTCCGTCGGGATAAATCTGCCCCCTTCCCCTGTTTCCGCCTACGTATATGGGATATTTTAAGAAGTGAACATCTTTCTTAGTAGCGGGATCGGGAGAAAGAATAGGAAAGGTGATTTCATTATATTTCTGACCAGGAACAGGGCCTACCACAAGAATATTTTTTTTAGTGGGACGATAACTTTGAAAAGACAGATTACCTATCTTTTCTTTAATCTCAGGCGAAATACGATCGGGGGGAGCCAATTCAAACCCCTCCGGTAAAATAAGAACAGCCCCCACATTCAAAGCCCCCTTTTTACCATTAGCAAGAACTTGTTTCACTTGCATATCATAAGGAATTCGAACAACTGCTTCAAATACAGTATCAGGAAGTACCGCTTGTGGAACCTCGATATCCACGGGCTTATTAGCTAAATGGCAATTGGCACATACAATACGGCCAGTTGCTTCTCGCGGATTTTCATAACCCTGCTGTGCAAAAATGGGATATGCATTTGAAATGGGTGCTCGAGTTATTATATATATCATGAGCGATACGGAAATGGATCGAGTAATCTCTTCCTTTATCCAAGAAAAGGCATTTCGAATTTGCATGGTCCAATCATTGATCCTGAAAAGTTCTACAATAAAATTAGGTGGGTCACTGGTATAGTTCCCTATCCATGATTCTGCTATTTACTGAAATAATTTTACTGAAATATAGGAGGAACCCCCCGGATGGGTAGAAAGAAAAAGAAAAGAATAAGTAAATTTTGGAATGTTTAGCTTTTGTACAAAATAACAAACTTTATAATTGGATCAGTGGATCATTTTTTCAGTCATTCATTGAATGATAAATCACTACAAGTGACGGAGATACGCGATTTAAATAACGGAAAATCCAATATTTAAAAATAGTATCTAGAATGACTGGAAAAGTGGAAACAAGACCGGATATAATTTGATCATTATGAGCAAATCCAAAATCTTTATAGACAAAACCAATCATTAGTTCCCAACCGTGGGTCGAATGGAATCCTATACATAAATCAGTTAATAAAAGAATAGAAAAAGCTTTTATTGTGTCGCTTAAGTTATATAGGAATTCTTGAACCCAAGAGTTAAGAATAATAAGTTCTTGATTACCTAGAATAGAATAACCACTTAAAATAACGAAACAGATTATATTTGTCGAGAAGTGCAAAATCGTATAGATACGATCTTCGTTGTGCGTCTTGATCAATTGGATCGTTTCGTTGTAGATTCCGATACGAAGGTTTTGTAGACGTGTTTCCGGGTATTCCTTTATCATTTCATCCAAGAGTAACAGTTCCTCTAATTCTATGAATTCTTTTAGAATACTCTTTTCTTGAATGATATTCAAGAAAATTTCGGATTGCCTAGTATTCGACCAATTAGTAACCCAAGATTCCATATTTTTCTTAAATGAGAAAGAGATCCACCAGGGCAAAAAGACTATAGATGTAAGATATAGAAGGGGAATGAATGCTTTCTTTTTTGCCATTTTTCGTCTTTAATGAACTCAGCTTCACCTCATTCGTCAACTCTATATGATAAGAATATTTCTATCAAGCATAAGTTCTATTACAAGTCATAGAGCCTAAAAATCTATTCTCACGTTTTTTTTATTTGCAATTCGGGAGTTAGTTCTTGAATTTAGAAAGAATACACAAATAGAATAAGAAAGAGAAAGAGTCTCCTTCCAATTCGAATGAAGAAAAAAAAAAAATATTGTTTCCAAAGATATCAATTGCTAAAATTCGAAGCAATTGCCCCTTTCGATGAATGATATTAATCGGATTTCGAAACGAAAGAACGCCCTTTCTATCAAAATACAAAATATAAAATATTGAAAAAAAAAATTAACTGAAAAATAAAAGTTTTCTTAAAAAAAAAACGGAAAAAATTCAAGAATTTTTTTTTTCAAAATACTTCAATTGGTACACGCAAGAAATAGGCCAATTCCGCCGCTTTTTGTTCAATTTCTCGTGGAGTCAAATTCTCGTCAGTACGAGTCAAGGGAATGACCCCCTGTCCTCTGATTTCCATATAAAGGACACGACGAGTATAAATACCTTCTTTAACTTCTATTCTGATGGACTGAATGTCTTTCATAAGGAATCGGAGAAAGATACGACGATTTTTTCCAGGAAATCCCCAACGAAAAATACACACTATTCCCTCTTTTTTATCGAATCGATCATAACCACTACCTACATTCCACGAAATTGTACACCACAAATAGGAGCTAATAAAGAGACCTGCGATTCCATAGAAAGACATCACGATCCCTTGTGGAAAAAAAAGAATTTGCTGAGACGGAAATAGAGATAGCAAATTCCTACCAAGATAACTCGAAGTTCCAACCAATAAGAACCCTAATGAACCTAAAAAAAGGATAAAGGCCCAGCAGAAATTACTTGTTTTTCGAGACCCCGTTATAAGTTCTATCCATATACGTTCTGATCGCCAACCCATATTAGATCCAGTTGTATTTTATTGGAATTGGGAAAATAACCCAACCAAATTAATTTGACTTTACTTTTCCTTGTTTCCGAAGTAACTCTCATCAACTAGAACTATTCTGATGTAAACCTTTAGGAGTAATTCATCGAATTGCTTCTAGATCTAAAAAAAAATAGATGAGATTTGTCTCTACTGCCCGTATCTAAAAAATCTTGTTTTTTTGAACATGAAGAAATAAAGAAGCCATTGCAATTGCCGGAAATACTAGGCCCACTAAAGGCACAAAAATAGAGGGTAAGTTGCTGAGAGTTGTCATAGAATGGGTACCTCGATTTAATATTTGTACCTGTTATTTTTTATTTTTTTATTGTTCTATTAATATTTTTACCTGTTTAAAGTATAAAGATATTTTATAATCACTAGAATTCATATATACTTATACTAAGGATATCTAAGTGAGATATATATAAAATAATGAGTATATAATAATAATTAAGTAGAAAAATTCAAAAAAATTGATTAATAAAAATAATATAAAATTAAATTATATATATATAGAATTAAAATTATTAAAATTCAATATAATATATAAATAAAAAGAAAAAAAATTTAATAATTTATTACTTGATTTAATTTTGAGTCAAAGGAAAGAAAGCATGGAGATGAAATAACTCACTAAGAACGCCCTTTAAAGGATTACGCGGTACGATTGAATCAAATAAGCCCTTATGGAATAAATATTCAGACGCTTGTGAATCTTCAGATATTGTCTTATTCAATGTTTGCTCAATTACTCTTTTACCCGCAAATGCAATGTAAGTATTGGGTTCGGCAATAATGATATCTCCTAACATACCAAAACTAGCTGTCACCCCACCAGTAGTGGGAGATGTAAGGATCGAGACATAGAATAACTTTTTATTTGCTTGATAATCATATAAAGCGGAAGATATTTTAGCCATTTGCATCAAGCTCAAACTTCCTTCTTGCATACGTGCTCCTCCAGAAGCACATACTAGAATCAGAGGTAAAAATTGATTGATAGCATATTCGATCAAACGGGTGATTTTCTCACCTACTACGGATCCCATACTACCCCCCATAAACTGAAAATCCATAACCCCAATTGCTACAGGAATACCATTTAGTTGACCTGTGCCTGTTTGAACAGCCTCAGTTAATCCTGTCTTTCTTT